TAGTTATAATTGAAAATGAGAGGGATTTTTTGATTGCAAAAATCAATACTAATGATTTTTGTATCAATTTACATTTCATTATGTCATTAACTAAGAAATCCCAATTTGAGGATTCAAATCCAAGAATCGTTCATGAATTCGCAGTCAGCAGTTAACAGTTAACGGTTCCAATTGGTTTTGTCATAAATTTTTTGTGATGGAAAATCACATTTTCTTTTTCATTCAATTCAATAGAAGAGTGAGAAAAGGCTTTTAGCATTGTGTATTTTTTGAGATACTATATAATCAATCGGGGGATAAATCAAAAAGGGAAGGTTTTTTTTAGGAAAAGGGTTAAGGAAAAGAGGACTGGAGATGCAAGTAGAATAAAAAAAAAGCTGTTCGTTAATCCAGGAACATTTTCATATATTTTGTATCATTTTGGCGGCATGGCCGAGTGGTAAGGCGGGGGACTGCAAATCCTTTTTCCCCAGTTCAAATCCGGGTGTCGCCTAATCAACAAAAGACTCAAAATATCTTCTTCTGTTATCTGTTAATATAACTCGCCGAATTATTGCCTATCAGAATATCAGAAAGGGGCTGTTCATTCTTGTTTGCTTCTAAGCATAAGCATCTTAGCTGGGTGGGGTTTGTATAGTATAAATAAAAGATTCTAAATCCTTGGGATTCTATGCTATTTTTTAGTAATAGCAGAGGGATTACCAAGACTTCGGTTGACTACTTACTAATTATTTATTAATGTCGTGTACAATGACTGGATCTTGAGCTAGATTGGAGAGTTTGATTTGATAGGAAATCTAATTGGATGGAATTAATAGTTGTGGTAAAGGGGCCGAAGACAACGAACGACGGACTCGCGCGAATCCTGGTCGGGATATTGATTGAATAGATAGTTTCTTTTTATATTTTTATATTTATTTATATTTTATATTATAGAAGAAATTATAGAAGAAAGGAAGGGGAAAAAGAATTTCTTTTCGGCAACCCTTAATCAAGAATATACTGTCTCCCTACTATGAGATAATCGTCGAGAAAGATAGGGTTCGGGTTAGATCAAAAGGGGAATTTGTGGTATGGAATAGATAATGGTTTTTATTTTTATGCTTTTTACTTAGAAAGATCAACAAAAACGGAATAGGCCGATTACTTTACTACATATTCCATTAAAAATAATCCCTTAAGATATTACTACGTATTTTGCTTGTTTCCCAATTAGAAGTAATACATATAAGAATTTCTTATGAGTTGATTTATTGGAGTGCTTTATCCCTAGTGTTAGGACGGAATCCCCTTTTGACTCTGCGCCATGGATTCCACTATTATTAGTGAGGAAAAATGGGATAATTCCTTCATATTTATAGAGATAGGGGACATAATTCACATGGATATAGTCAGTCTTGCTTGGGCTGCTTTAATGGTAGTCTTTACATTTTCCCTTTCACTCGTAGTATGGGGAAGAAGCGGCCTCTAGAGGTACTACTAATTGTCGATCTAACTGTATCAATTTTTTGATAGTCAGAACATAAAGAACAAATAGATGTAGCAAATAAGAAGAATGGGTCTCTAGGTCAATTCCATATGTGGAATTGATATCCACATATATCAAGATAATATTGTAGATTGATCTACATCAATGTAAACCTCTGTTTTGATACTAGAGTACAACTTTGTAGATTGTACAACTTTAATACACTACAATAACACTAATAACTAGATAGTATGGTAGAAAGAAATAGATGATTCTTTCTTACCATACTATCGGAATACTTCCAATTATAGTCCGTTCATTTAGATGGGAATCCTTTTCATTTCGTCAATTTAAGAACTCGGAACCCAAGTTTTATTCAAAATAACTAATTATTTTGACTAACTGTTTTTACATAAATGATAAGTAGAAAAGCAGTAGGAACTAGAATGAATAGTGCAGTAGCAATAAATGCAAGAATATTAACTTCCATAATCTCATCGTTTTTTTTACTTCACAATAACTCGGGATTTGGTCCCATAGAGAGGATAAATCTTTTGCCTTTATTTTTTATTTAAAATTTAAATTCAATAAAAAAGATCTCGCTCGATTATCTCGAATCCGATCAATATCATGAATAACAATATCGGAACTATCAAATCAATTCGTTGTCGAGAATTGAATAGTATAACATAGGAAGTTCTTTTATCCATACCGAACCCAAACTTTGATTTCTGACCCCATCCAAAAAAATTCCTTTATTTCTCATCCATTTCCTTTCTTTTTTTCTCTAACCTACTTTACGTCTTCCTTTCTTGTACAATTATTATCTAATGAAGTATCATCAGATTGCCCTTTCACTTCTATCAGTTACATAGTTACAAACCCAAACAAAGAATCAAAATAAAAAAAATAAGGATCACCCCTTGCTTTGGGAATGAAAGCCCCCAGCCCCTTTCATAAAAAAGGAGAGATTCATTGATGCATTTATTGGATCCGTCGGGACTGACGGGGCTCGAACCCGCAGCTTCCGCC